TGTTAATAAAGAGTTGGATGATTGATTATATGGCTTTATAGTGGAAAAAAAGACGTTAAATTGCAAATTTAAAGATGTAATTAGTTACTAAAGCTTTAATATAGGTGGGGGTCCACATTATTAGCTGTATCGGGGCTATCCTTTTTTCAGGCACTATATTAATGATAGAGAGACAAAAGGGTTTATTTGGGGGTAAGGGTTTAAAAATTAATAATTTTAAGAAGTTTAGGGGTAGGGGATAAGATTTAATTGGGAGGGAAGTAGGGAGAAAAGGGGCCAAGTTTAGTTGTGACGAGGGGTGGTAAGAAGGAAAGAAAGTTTGATTCTTGCTTAGGTTTCTATTTTATAATTAAAAATTACATGTAAGTTTTGACGAGAGGTGAGAAGGGAAGTTAAATACTTTAGTTAGCTGACAGAGTGTAGTGGAGTGCTTTAAAATGTTACCCCACAGTAAGAAGTGTTGAGTATTGAGTGGAAGCTTGATTTGGTAAATTGTAGAAAGGCCTGATGAAATTTTGTGCCAGCAGTCGCGGTTACACTTAAAGGTTGAGTAGAAATAGGTTGGTTAGAGTTATTTTGGTTTAAGCTGTGGATTTTATTTTATATAGATAAAAGGTGGAATTAATTATTAAGGGTAGAATTTAAAATGGGGTTAAAATTAAAAGAGGCTTAAGAGATCGAGGGATAAACTAGGATTAGATACCCTATTATACTTGAGAGGGATTATAGTGGCTTAAATATTAGTAGTTAATTTCTTAAAATTTAAAGAATTTGGCGGCACTTTAGTCTAGTTAGAGGAACCTGTTTCGTAAATGATACTACACGCAATATCTTACCAATTTTTGTAAAGTTTGTATACCGTCATTATTAGATAATTTTTATAGAATAAATTATTGAGGTTAAGAATTTTAAATATATTAGATCAAGGTGCAGCAAATAGATTGGAGTTAATGGGTTACAATAAAATTTATTTATACGGATTGATTAAGGAAGTTAATTATAAAGGAGGATTTAATTGTAATTTGAGTTTAATAAGTTTAGATGATAAAAGCACTAAATTGTGTACATATTGCCCGTCACTTCCATTTAAGGTGGAATAAGTCGTAACATAGTAGGTGTACTGGAAGGTGCCCCTAGAAGTATATAAAGAGTTTATTTGAGCAAGATAGTGCATTAAATTTAGAATTTAATTAAATAGGGGAGCCTATAAGTAAAAGTATTTGACACTATGCTTATTATGTTGATGGGGCATCTAATATTAATTGTGTGTGTATTGGTTGGAGTGGCTTTTGTGACATTATTAGAGCGAAAGATTTTAGGGTATATTCAAATTCGGAAGGGTCCTAATAAATTAGGCGTGATAGGGTTATTACAGCCATTTTCGGATGCTGTTAAGCTCTTTATAAAAGAACAGACTTCGCCTGAAGTGTCAAATTTTATGCCTTATTATTTATCTCCTGTTTTTAGGTTGTTTATTTCTTTAATTTTATGGGGGGTTCTTCCTACTGATTTTGGTTTACTTAGGTTGGAGGTAGGGGTTTTATTTTTTCTTTGTTGTCTAAGTATAGGGGTGTATCCTTTAATAGTTGCTGGTTGGGCCTCTAATTGTAAGTATTCTTTATTGGGGAGTTTACGAGGAGTGGCTCAGACTATTTCTTATGAAGTAAGATTAGCTTTAATTTTGTTGTCGTATATTATTTTAGTTGGAAGATTTAGGTTCATACTTTTAAATAGGTTCCAGGAGTTTATTTGGCTTTTTTGATTAACTATTCCATTATCATTAATTTGGTTTAGTTCTTGCTTGGCAGAGACAAGCCGAACTCCTTTTGATTTTGCTGAGGGGGAGTCGGAGTTAGTTTCGGGATTTAATACTGAATACAGGAGGGGAGGATTTGTTTTAATTTTTATGGCAGAGTATGCAAGTATTTTGTTTATAAGAATGGTAACGGTTTTATTATTTTTTGGTGGGGAGGTAGGAGGCCTTTTTTTTTTAAAAGTGACATTGGTTAGGTTTGCATTTATTTGAGTGCGGGGAACTCTTCCCCGTATGCGGTATGATAAGTTGATGTATTTAGCTTGAAAGAGATTTTTGCCTGTATCTTTAAATTATTTAATTTTTTTTATTGGGTTAAAGGCGGTAGTTTTTTTCTGTAATTAATTTTGTTTTGGGAAGATAGAGTAGATGTTTTCTATTCAGGCATTTTATAATTTTTGTTGACAATTTGATTTAGAGGTTGTTAGATGGTTTAAGAGATATTTTTGTTGTTGTGAGGAGGGATAAGGTTTTGTTTTAATTTTATGAGAGAGAAAGGAGAGGGACGTTTAAGTTCTTGGGTAATTATTTTAAAATAATATTAGTTGTTTTGTCTATTTGGGTTATATTTTGTGGGAAGAAGTATATTTAAATTTGGGGGTTTTATTTGTATTTAAATATATTAAGGTTTGAGTGTGGAATAAGCAGATGTATTTAGTTTATGTGTGGGTTTAGTTGCGGTGAGTTTTGAAGGTTGGTATTGTAAAAGGCGGGAGAAGATAATAGAGAAAAGGTAACTTTTTGTCGAGGTCAATTTTTGTTATTGATAGCTAGAGAAGACGGTCTCTTACTAATACTTTCAAAGTATTTGTTTTTATAAACTAAGTTATCTTAAAGTTTTATGGGTTTTGTTAAAGAGGTCAAAGTAGGGGAGATTTTGTTAAAAGTTACGGTTTTTATTGATTGGGCTAAAAGGAATATTTTTATATTTGTAAGTTTATTTATAAAATTAAGTCATTAGTCTAAAATTTTGTCTCACCATAGGAGAGTGAAAGGACTGATAGCAAAGTAAGAGAAATAAAGAAGTGTTAAGGTTTGGCCGGTAAAGATGAAAGGGTCTTCAACTGGACGGGCTCCAATCCAGGTCAGAAGGGAGACGGTAGAGACAAGACTTCAGAATAAAAACTGGTTAAAGGGGTAGAAGGATAGAGCTTGGAATTTTCTTATAAATCTAAAGGGAAGAAGTATGAGGATTCTTACAGATAAAGCTAGGGCAACTACTCCTCCAAGTTTATTGGGGATAGATCGTAAAATGGCGTAAGCAAACAGGAAATACCACTCAGGTTGGATGTGGACGGGGGTAGTTAGGGGATTGGCTGGAGTAAAGTTGTCAGGGTCTCTCAGGAGGTAGGGGTGAAATAGTGTTAGAGAGGTTAATATTATAAAGATTATTAGGAACCCCACAATATCTTTAAATGTAAAATAGGGGTGGAATGGAACTTTGTCGTAGAGGGTTTGAAGACCGAGAGGGTTATTTGCACCGGAGTGATGAATGAAAAGGATGTGGATTAGGGAGGCTGCTCTAATGAGAAAGGGTAGAAGGAAGTGAAAAGCAAAAAACCGTGTTAGGGTGGCGTTATCTACAGCAAATCCTCCTCAGACTCATTGAACAAGATCTGTTCCTAAATAAGGAACAGCAGAGAATAAGTTAGTAATTACGGTGGCTCCTCAAAAGGATATTTGTCCTCAGGGGAGAACATACCCTAGAAAGGCGGTAGCTATCGTTATAAAGAGAATGATGACCCCTGTTATTCATGCGTGGAGAAGGACAAAAGAGCTATAATAGATTCCTCGTCCGATGTGAAGGTATAGACAGATAAAAAAAAAAGATCCTCCATTAGCGTGAAGGGTACGGAAGAGTCACCCGTAGTTAACGTCTCGGCAGATGTGGGAAATACTAGAAAAAGCTAGGTCAATATGGGAAGAAAAGTGGAGGGAGAGAAAAAGGCCTGTGGCTATTTGGGTGATTAAGCAAAGTCCCAGAAGGGACCCGAAATTTCAGAGGGTTGAAATATTTCTTGGTAGGGGCATATCAATAAAAGCATTGTTGGTTAGTTTTAAGAGGGGGTGGGTTTTTCGTAATGGGGAAGTCATTCGTAACTGGAGGGGGAGGTAGGGGAACCCTTATTTTAGTTTTCTCTATTCATGAGGTCGTTAAGTTTAAGTGGGTTTGTTTTTTTTATGATAGTAATAAGGGGTTTGAGAGTGTATATTTTTAAATATAAGCATTTATTGAATGTTTTGTTAGGGCTTGAGTTTATTATATTGGGAGTTTTTGGGGGGTTAAGAGTATCTCTTTCAGTAGTTAGGTTGGAAGTTTATTTTGTAATATTTTTTTTAGTCATAGCTGCTTGTGAGGGGGCTTTAGGGTTGTCTTTATTAGTGTCAATTGTTCGCTCACATGGCAATGATTATTTTAGAAGGTTAAGAGTACTCAGATGTTAGGGCTTTTAAGGTATAACTTATTTATGATGCTTCTTGTGAGGAGATGGGGGAGGGCTCAAGTTAGTCTTTTGTTAATGGGATTTTTAATTTTATTAAATTTAAACCATGATTTTTATTTTTTTGAGGCGGGGTTTGGGATAGGGGTAGATTATTTAAGTTTTATTTTAATTGGGTTAAGAATTTGGGTCACTATAATAATAATTTTTGCTAGACAGTCTGTAAAGAAAACTAATAATTACTATAGGGGGTTTTTAGGGGTTAATTTAATTCTTTTGTTTATTTTGGTGGTGACTTTTTGTTCGGCGGATTTTATTATGTTTTATGTTAGTTTTGAGAGATCTTTGGTCCCAATATTTATTCTTATTTTGGGGTGAGGTTACCAGCCGGAGCGGATCCAGGCGGGGGTGTATATATTATTTTATACTTTGTTTGCTTCATTGCCGTTATTAGTTTCTTTACTGAGGTTATATAAGGTAGAGGGATCTTTAAGTATAGGGTTAATTTTGGTGGAGGGGGAGGGTGTTAATTTCCTTTGGTACTTTTGTACTGTTTTTGCGTTTATGGTTAAATTGCCTTTATACATGTTTCATTTATGGCTCCCAAAGGCTCACGTAGAAGCTCCTGTTGCAGGGTCTATAATTCTTGCTGGGATTTTGTTGAAACTTGGAGGGTACGGCTTAATTCGTTTGCTTGCTGTAGTGTCAGAGACCAATAAGATATTTATTTGATTTTGGGTGGGGATGGGGTTATTAGGAGGGGGGGTTATTAGGTTAGTGTGTTTACGTCAAGTAGATGTAAAGTCTTTAATTGCTTATTCTTCTGTAGCTCATATAGGTTTGGTTTTTGGAGGGCTAGTTTTAATAAGGAATTGAGGATTAAATGGGGCTGTGGCAGTGATAGTAGGGCATGGATTATGTTCTTCTGGGCTATTTTGTTTAGCTAATGTTGTGTATGAGCGGTTGGAGAGGCGAAGTTTAATAGTTGGAAAGGGACTTTTAAGTTTTATGCCTAATTTGGGGTTGTTGTGGTTTTTATTGTGTGTAGGGAATATAGCAGCTCCTCCTACATTAAATTTGTTAGGGGAGATTAGTTTGATTATAAGAGTTGTTAGGTGAAGGAAAATAAGGATTCTAGGGATTATTATTTTATCTTTTTTTAGGGCGGTGTATACATTATATATATATTCTTTAAGGCAGCATGGGATATTTGTGAGTTCATTGTATTCATGCTGTTCAGGGAAGATAAATGAGTATTTTGTGCTGAGGTTACACATTATTCCTCTAAATGTGGTTATTATTAAAGGGCCAGTGGCTTTAACTATTTTTTATTAAGATAAGGTGGCTGAAAAAATAGGTGTTAGATTGTAAATTTAAGAATAAGGTAAATCCTTTCTTATCAATATAGGATAGGCCAGTCTGAAGGGTCTTCAATAAAATGGGTTTATTTATTTTTAAAAGGGCTGGTCTTTGTTTTGTACATACAGGTGTAAAGTGCACGAAAAGTTTTGATTTTTTAGGGGCTAGTGTGATTCTAGCGAGTGTAAGGGCCTTATCTAATAATTCCGATGAAGGGAGAGAGTTAAGATTTAAAAGAGTTTCTTTTATAGGCATCTTTGAAGGGTGCTAGTTTAATTAACTTAAAATCTTAAAAAATAAAAAGAGCAGAAGGGGCGAGTAGCCCAAATAGGTTAAGAGAGAGAAAGATAGTTTTGAGGGGGGAGGCTTTTAGGAGAGTAGTGTGTTTGTTTTGAGAGTGGGAAAGTGAGAGGGAGGAGAGAGTAAGGCGGAGATAGAAGTATAATGTAACAAGTGAAGATAGGAGGAGAATTGTAAGGGTATAGAAATAGGAGGAAGAGATTATTTCTTGGGCAATGATTCATTTGGGAAGAAATCCTGAAAATGGTGGTAGTCCGCCTAAGGAGAAGAGAGCTAGTATGGAGGTGGTTTTAGGAAGAAGGAGGCAGTGGGGGTTGATTAGGTTAGAGAAATAGTAAGCTTGAAGAAAAGAAAATAATATTGTAATTGAAGAGGTAATAAGGGCATACAGGGTAAAGTAGATTACTCAAGAGGTTTCGTTAATTAATATTGAGAAGAGTATCCAAGATATGTGGTTGATAGAGGAGAAGGCAAGAATTTTGCGGAGGGAGGATTGGTTTAGCCCCCCTAGGGCTCCAATAATTGCAGAGCTTGCGGCCGAGAGGGAAATAGTTGTCCAGCAGAGTAGGTTTGTGGTTAGATAAGAGATTAGAAATATTGGGGCTAATTTTTGAAGGGTTATTAAAAGGGTCCTATAGAATCAGTTTATTCCTTCTATAATTTGAGGAAACCAAAAGTGAAGAGGCGCGGCCCCTATTTTTAAGAGTAAGGCAAGAGCAAGAAAGGTTAGCGGAAGGTTTGAAGTTATTCTAGGGAGGGTTGTTGAGAAAATGATAATTGCTGACCCTAGTGCTTGAATTAAGAAATATTTTAATGCTGCCTCAGAGGAAAGAAGGTTAGTTTTTGAAGAAATTAAGGGGAGGAATGAAATTAGGTTTAATTCTAACCCAAGTCATGCAATAAATCATGAAGTAGAAGAAATGGCCAAGAAAGCCCCTGAAAAAGTAAAAAAGATAAACACTATCCTATACGGAGAGAAGGCCACTAAAAATAGAGAGGTTGGACTCTCATAAATGGGGTATGGGCCCATCAGCTTGCTTAGCTTATCTTTTATGTTTTCGTTTGAAAAAGGGGGGGGGGGTTGACTATAGGGATAAAGGGGAGGTTAAAGGGGATAAAAAGGGTAAAAAGTGAGGATTAAAAAGGATCAAATTTTATAAGTTGTTAGTTGGGGGTTGAAGGATAGGGGTTATTTTAGAGTGTAAGATTTGTTTAATAAAATAAAGTAATAGGTGTGTGGATTTTGTGGAATAAAGGTAAATAGAAAAGATTTTTATTAATAAATATATGGTTGGTGTGATTAGGCTGAGAGTTTGAAGAAGATAAGTATAAAAGTATATATTTTAGGTATAGATTTGTTATTTATGAGATAAATATTTAAGAGAAGGAGGTTTATTATGGTGACAGAGTTTTTAGTTTCATGGAAGTGAAGAGGGGTAAATTGAAAAAGTTGATTTATAGTTTAAAATATGTATACATGCAAAATTAGGTGTGAGAGGGGTAGTTGGTAATTGATTTAGTTAATAGAGGGTTTAAGCAGTAATTTAGTTTTTTTTTAAAAATATTTTTTTTAAAAAGAAGGGGTTATAGAAGGGGGATAAAGAGAAGATACTTTTAGAGCTGGCATGCCAGCTGACTGGAAGGATAATAGTATATAAGCATTTAAATAGCCTTAAAATTAGAAGTACTTATAATTAAAGAAACCCCATGGTGTACTCCTTAAAGTAGATAAATTTTAATTTTAGATAGAGGAAAATTATAATCTGAGATTCCCCTCGCCAGAAGGGGGAATCTCAGATTATGGAAATTTTCCTCTCTTAAAGAACTTGTGTCCTTTAGGGAGATAAATTATGAATAGTATCTACTTTAGGATATAAAATTTGCTATTCCATAGAAGAAGAATAAAAGATACAAAGATATTGTTCTATAGAGACAATTCTAAATTTATAGAAATTAAGAATAGATAAATTAAAAAAAAGGATGACTTATATTTCAAGAAATGTATATATAATTAGATATAGGGGGTGATAAGTGGTGACTGATTTAGTTAATAGAGGGATTAGGTAGTAATTTAGTTTTCTTAAAATAGTCTTTTGAGAAAGAAGGGGGCTCATAGGAAGGGAAAGAGGGTATTTATAGCTGTTAAATAAATAGAGAGTTGTAATATAAATTTAAGTAGTAGCGTTATTCAGATAAGGGATTAGGTTTAAAGTATTAATCTGGTTAAAAGGTGCGAGACACTAGAGGTGAAGATGAATAATAGTGGTAGAAGCTAGGAATTATTAGTTTTATGTGGAAGTGTCTAGAGAAATTTTTGTTTATGGAGGAGGAAGAATTTAAGATTAATTAGGGCATAGTTTAAAGCTAAAGGAGCTGCAAAATAAAGCTATAGCTTTAGCATTTCACTTACGTTGAAAAGGTTGTCGAGGGATCCGATGTATTTTGATTATTAAATTTTGTTAGAGTGAGGTAAGAAAAATATTTTTAAGGTTGAGTTGGGTTTATAGAAATATTTGTAATTTAACTATAGAGGATAGTACTGTGCAGGAAAGTTGAAGTATGAATTTAAATTGAGTCTTTAAAAAGTAGGGCTGTAGGTTTGTACCTTGTGTATCAGGGATATTTTATTTTGAGTAGTTAGATTGTTTTTCCCGGAAGAGAGATAGTTAAGTTAATATTGAGATTTTTTGTTGCAGAAGGGTTTGTAATTTTAATTTAGTAGTGAAATGTTAATCGGGCTCTTTGGTATCTGGTTCTTTTAGAAATAAATTTAATTTAGCTTTTATATTAATGGGTATAGAATGAAGGAACAGGAGGGGTGAGCTTTTTGTTTAAATTTAATTTTCTATGGAGGGGTAAGTTATTGGGTTTAGAACTAGGCTTAGAAGTAGCTTTGTTAATAGTGCGTTATAGCTAAGAGTGGAGAAGTTATCAGATTTTTATTTTTCTGGATGAAGTATGAGGGATTATTTTTAATTTTATTTTGAGTGGTTAAAATTGATGTATTAGTACATGTTTGAGTAATTGAAAGTTTATTATAGATAAATAATAGTGAGTTGTTGGTTTTGTAGAGGAATTCGGCAAATTTTATTTCCGCCTGTTTATCAAAAACATGTCTGTATGAGAGTTTTATAAAGTCTGGCCTGCCCATTGGGAACTAAAAGGCCGCGGTATTTTGACCGTGCGAAGGTAGCATAATCATTAGTCTTTTAATTGAAGGCTTGTATGAAGGGTTGGACGAGAAATTGGCTGTCTTTGTAGAAATGGTGGAATTTGACTTTTAAGTGAGAAGGCTTAAATGTTCTAAAGGGACGATAAGACCCTATAAAGTTTGACGGTCTGGGTTTTAAAAGATAAATTGGTTAACTAGAGTTTGTTAGGAACAGGGTGTTTTGTTGGGGCGGTAAGAATATAAGTGATTTAACTGTTTTATGGTTAGCGACAAAGGTAGTTGGGTTTATGATCCTTGTTAAAGATTGTTAGAATAAATTACTTTAGGGATAACAGCGTAATTTTTTTTGAGAGTTCTTATCGACAAAGAAGTTTGCGACCTCGATGTTGAATTAAAAGTTCTTTGTGGCGTAGCAGTTAGGAGAGAAGGTCTGTTCGACCTTTAAATTTTTACATGATTTGAGTTCAGACCGGCGTGAGCCAGGTTGGTTTCTATCTTTTAGGTTTAATTGGATTATTTTAGTACGAAAGGATTGAATAGTTAAAATATTTTTATTTAATATGGTTATGTACAAGTCAGAGAAAAAAGGGCTTCCTTTTTACTTTAATTTCCAAAATTAATATTTTAAAAACTATTCTCTGAGAGTTTGGTAAAATTAAGTTTTAAGAAAGCTATTTCATTTCTGGTTTACAAGACCAGTATTTTTTATAAATTATTAAAACTTTTTTATTTAAATAGTTTAAGGGTAAAATAGTGGTTTGTGGGACCAGAGATATAATGTATTATTTTAGATCTTGTTGTGAGTAATTTCTAGGCATTTGGTGAGGTTGGTTTTTTTGATGGTAAGTTCTTTAATTTTTATAGGGGTTGGTTTGACTAGGTTAGGGAGAAGAGTGAGGTGGGTCATTGAGTGGGAAATTATTTCTTTAAACTCTTCTTCTGTTGTAATAAGTTTAATCTTTGACTGGGTAAGGTGTTTTTTTTTAAGGTTTGTTTTCTTTATTTCTTCTTTGGTTATGTATTATAGGGGGGACTATATGAGGGGGGACCGGAGGTACACTCGGTTTATATATTTAGTGTTTGCGTTTGTGCTTTCTATGGGGGCTTTGATTATTAGTCCTAATTTGATTAGGATTTTGTTAGGGTGGGATGGGTTGGGGTTAATTTCTTATGTATTGGTGATTTATTACCAAAACGAAAAGTCTGCAAATGCAGGAATATTAACTGTTTTATCTAACCGAGTTGGAGATGTGGGTATTTTATTGAGGATTGGGTTAATGTCGACGTTGGGAGGATGAAGGTTTATTTTTTATGGGGAGGAAGTGGGGGAAAGCTTGTTTTTAGTAAAAATTATGGTTTGTATTGCGGCAATGACTAAGAGGGCTCAGATTCCTTTTTCGGCCTGGTTGCCAGCGGCTATGGCAGCTCCTACTCCTGTCTCTGCTTTAGTTCATTCTTCTACTTTAGTGACGGCAGGGGTTTATTTGTTAATTCGATTTAGAGAAGCTTTAGTAGGGTCTGGGGTGCAGTCTTTTTTATTGATTGTTTCTTGTCTAACTATGTTTATAGCGGGATTGGGGGCTAATTTTGAGTTTGACCTTAAGAAAATTATTGCTCTTTCTACTTTGAGGCAATTAGGGGTGATGATGAGGGTTTTAGCGTTAGGGTTTTTGGATCTTGCCTTTTTTCACTTACTGACTCATGCTTTATTTAAAGCTTTATTATTTATGTGTGCGGGGATAGTAATTCATAGGGTAGGGGAGGCACAAGATATCCGGAGGATGGGAAGGCTTGTAGTAATAATACCTTTTACTGTAGTAAGAATAAGTCTAGCTAATTTAGCTTTGTCTGGTATACCTTTTTTAGCTGGCTTTTATTCTAAGGATTTGATTTTGGAGGTTGCTTTCATGAGGGAGATTAATATGGTTAGGGTTTTATTATATATTTTTGCAACTGGTTTGACTGTTTGTTATACATTTCGTTTGATCTATTATAGCTTAAGAGGGGTTGTAGGGATGCGTAGAGTGATACTAGTGGGAGAAGAATATAAAATAATAGTGGGGTCTGTTGGGGTGTTGAGAGGGGCGGCGGTAGTAGGAGGAGCTTTTTTAGCTTGGTTGTTATTTCCTGACCCTTATATGATTTGTTTAAGGGTAGTTTGAAAGGGTTTAGTTTTTTTTTTAAGTTTGGCGGGGGCAAGGTTGGGGTATATTGTAAATATGGTGGGGGTGAGGCACAGTCTTAAGTCATTAGGAGTTTATTTTTTTTTAGTTTTTAGGGGGACAATATGGTTTATACCGTTGTTATCTAGATTTAAGGTTAGTTTATGGGGCTTTAAAGGGGCGGGGTACTTATTCCAGGTGGGAGATAAAGGGTGATTAGAGCATTTTGGGGCCCAAGGGAGGCATGCAGGGTTAGTTCGGGAGTCTGTGGTTTTACAGATAAGGCAGAATAATATAATTATGCTTTATATAAAAAGGCTTTTCTTTTGGTTGGTTATTATTTTTTTTATTTTGGTGTAGTCTGTATATTTTAATGTAATAGTGTGTTGAAGTTGCAAAGGTGGCGGATAGCCTGCAGGCAGTTAGAAGGGAATTAATTATATAGTTTATATAATATGAGGATAATTTGTAAGTTCAAGGGTAACAATTTATGGGGGTAGTTTAATTTTAAGGGTTTAAGTATAGAAGGCTATAATATAATTTATATTTGTTAAAGTAAATAAAAGATTGAGAGTTTTATTAAAGCTTAGTTGTTATTTTTTTAGTTAGTGGTTTAAAGTTATTTAAACTTTTAGGGCCTTACTGTCAAAGTTTAATTTTTAAAAAAGTAATGCTGGGAAAAATTTAGGTTAAGTTTGAAGGGCGGAGGGGGCTAGAGGGGGTGGTGATAATTTTTGCGACTGCTAAGAGGGCAAATAGAAGGTAGAGAATTATAAAAATGGTTAGGGGCCAGGAAGGGGGAGCATAGATTATATTGGTAGTGTGTAGTGTTGGGGTTATTTTGTTTATAAAAAAAGATTCTCTTGAGAGATAAAAAAATTGTTGTTTAAGGGTAAGGGGGTCTAGAATTAAGAAAGGGAAAATAGTTCTTATAAAAATAAGTGGCAGGATCGATAGGGGAGAGTTAACTTGAAATACTTCGTTTGAGGCTAGGGAAGCTACATAAATGAATAGGATCAACATCCCTCCTAGGAAGATTAAAAAGAGAATATACGAGAATCAGAAGGAGGGGTTAAAAGTTCCTGTAAAGAGACAAATTAGAACTGTTTGAGTAAGTAGGGTTAACCCTATAGAGAGGGGGTGGGTAAGTTGGGAGAATAAAATTGAAAGCCTTAAAATTAGGGGAAGGAAGAGGTAGAGGATCATTACGGACATGAGGGTTAAAATTTAAATTTTTTGGCTTGCGCCAATGATTTAAATTATTGGGGTTTAATTAGAGTATCTTAGGAGGGAAGCTTATAGCTGTGCGTGGATCCTTAAGTTTGGGCTAAGGTATCTTAGAAAAAGATTTTTCTGTTTTACAATGAAAATGTAACGTGTTATTTACACTATAAGAAAGAGAAACAAACGGGGTTTAACCGCTTAAGAGTCAAGTTAGAAGCTTTTTCTTTGGCGTGGATCTCTTTGGAAGGAAAGATATTTCAATCTTATCATTAACAATGATATGCTTATTTTAGCTTCAACCAAAATTAGAGGTTTGGAACCAAGAGTTAGGTCGAAACTAAGTGCAAATTTTCGCTTTCTAATTGTGAAACAGGTTGAAAACACCTTATGAGTGCAATTCATATGTCATGATTGACTACAGTTCCATTGCGACCAGTTTAGCGCTCCTTTGCGTCATTCTAGATAGAGGCCTAACAATAAGATTGCGGCGAAGAATAGGGAGACGGGGCCTCATGTGAGAATTTTGGAGAGAGAGGAGAGGTTAGCGAGGGGAAGGAGAAGGGTGATTTCGACATCGAAGATTAAAAAGATTACTGCGATTAAAAAGAATCGTAGAGAGAAAGGCAGGCGTGCGGAGTCTTTGGGGTCAAATCCACACTCAAAGGGGGATATTTTTTCTCGGTCTAAGATAGTTTTTTTGGAGAGTCTGGAGGAAAGAAGTATAATAAATAGGGTGATTAGTAGGGTTAGAATGAGGACTGAGGATATAATAAAAATTAATTTTTCTAACAAGTTAGTCTTTTTAGTTGGAAGCTAAATGTACATAATATACTAAAAAATTATCTTCCTCATCAGTAGATGAAGATATAAAGAAATAGTCAGACTACATCTACAAAATGTCAGTACCATGCGGCAGCTTCGAATCCAAAGTGGTGGGCTTTGGAGAAGTGGTAATTAGATAGGCGGAAAAAACAAATTGATAGAAAGGAGGTTCCAATAATTACGTGAAGGCCGTGGAAGCCTGTAGCTACAAAGAAAGTGGTTCCGTAGGCAGAGTCTGCGATAGAGAAGGAGGCTTCTAGGTATTCGTAGGCTTGTAGCCTAGTAAAATAGATTCCAAGAATAATAGTTAGTGCTAGTCTTTGGATAGCTTCAGTTTGGTTTGAAGTTAAGATTGCATGGTGGGCCCAGGTAACGGTGGCTCCTGAAGAAAGGAGAATAGTTGTGTTAAGGAGAGGAATTTGAAAGGGATTAAAAGGTTGAATTCCGAGAGGGGGTCAATATATTCCAATTTCAATGGTAGGGGCAAGACTGCTATGGAAAAAAGCTCAGAAAAATCTAAAGAAGAATAGTACTTCAGATAAAATGAATAAAATTATTCCTCATCGGAGTCCTTTTATTACGGTTGAGGTGTGAAGTCCTTGGTAGGTTCTTTCTCGTGTGACGTCTCGTCATCATTGGATTATTGTTAGGAGGATTAAAATAAATCTAAGTAGTAAGAGATTTGGGTTAAATTGATGAAACCACTTAATGAGGCCTGATGTTAGAAGTATAGCAGCAATTGATCCTGTTAAGGGCCAGGGGCTTATATCCACAAGGTGGAAGGCGTGATGGTTGTGTGGTGACATTAGTTGACTTCTCTAGCGTACAGAGTTCTTAAGATGGCAAAGACATAGGATTGAATAATTGCAACAGCAGACTCAAGTAGGAGGAGTAGAATTTGGGGTACAATTAAAATAGGGAGAAGTTTATGAGGGAGGTGAGGTCCTATATTTCCAAGTAGGGTCAATAGTAGGTGCCCTGCAATTATATTAGCAGCTAAACGAATTGCAAGAGTACCAGGTCGGATAATATTTCTAATGGTTTCAATTAGTACTATAAAAGGTATTAGAAGCCAAGGGGTTCCTTGGGGAACCAGATGTCCTAATATGTGTTGTGTGTGGTTGATCCACCCGAAAAGGATAAAGGAAACTCAGAGGGGGAGAGCTATAGTTAGGGTTATAGAGAGGTGTCTAGATCTAGTGAAAACGTAGGGTAAAAGTCCTAGAAAGTTATTAAATAGGATAAATCTGAATAGGGTCACAAAGATAAGAGGGGCCCCTAGGTTTGAGGAGCCTAAAATTGTTTTGAATTCTTTTTGGAGGGTATTTGTGATTTTAAGCCATAGGAGGTTTCAGCGAGACACCGAGGCTCAAAAGAAGGTTGGGAGAAAAAAAATTCCTAAAATTGTGGAGGTTCAATTAAGTCTTAGTGAAAAAATTCTTGAAGAGGGTTCAAAGATTGAGAACAGTCTAGTTATCATTTTCAGGGGTTTTGGCGAGGGTCAGAGTTAAGGAGTTGTGAGGTTTTTTTGTTTGTTTGTGCTGTAAAATATCTGGAGCTTGAAAATAGGAGTAGCCTAAGAAGAAAGAAGAAGAATAGAGGGAGTCATAATAGGGGCCTTATTTGGGGGATCAAAAAATATCTACTAGATTATTTAAGTTTGACAAACTTATGTTATATGTTAACTAATTTTAATCACTAGTAGTAGAAACTACTTATTTTAGGTTCAAAAGACCTAGTCTTAAAAGGTTACTAGTGAGGCTAGGAGGCTGAGTTTGAAGAGGCTCAGTTTAAGAATGAATCTACTGAAGTTCTTTCAATCACGATTGGTATAAATCTGTGGTTGGCCCCACAGATTTCAGAACATTGGCCGAAAAATATTCCTGGTCGGTTGATTATAAATCTAATTTGGTTTAATCGTCCTGGGACAGCGTCTGCTTTAACTCCTAGGGAGGGGAGAGCTCAAGAGTGGATTACATCGGCGGCTCTGATGATTAGTCGGATTTGTGTGTTTATAGGGATAATAGTTCGGTTGTCTACATTTAGAAGTCGAAATATGTGTCTGTCTAAATCTGAGGTAGGGGTTATATAAGAGTCAAATTCAATATCTAAGAAATCAGAGTACTCATAGGTTCAATATCATTGGTGTCCTATTGTTTTGATAGTAACCCTTGAGGTGTTGGTTTCGTCGAGTAGATAGAGAAGTCGAAGGGAGGGTATAGCAATAAAAATTAAGATAATTGCAGGGAGGATTGTTCAGATAATCTCGATAGTTTGATTTTCTAGGAGGAATCGATTGGTAAGGGAATTTAGTGCTGAGTTGATTAAAATATATCCTACTAATGAGGTGATTAGGAGAAGGATAAATATTGTGTGGTCGTGAAAGTAAATTAGTTGTTCCATTAAAGGGGATGCACTGTCTTGAAATCCTAGGGATCCTCATGAGGCCATTTCTAAAAGAAGAGAGTCTTCCTTGTAGGAGCTTAAATCCTATACATTTATCTGCCATTTTAGAAGTTAGAGATTAGAGGAATTTCAGAGTATCTGTGATCCAGAGGAGGATGAGGATGGTGTCATTCAATAGAGGTTCTTAGGGAGGGGACAAAGGTAGGGGTTCGTTTAATTATAAGAGCTTCTCAAACAATAAATATAAACCACACAACTGCAATAAGTGAAATAAGGGACCCAATAGAGGATAAGATATTTCACGGGGTAAAAGCATCTGGATAGTCAGAATACCGTCGTGGTATTCCGTTTAATCCTAGGAAGTGTTGAGGAAAGAATGTTAAATTAACTCCTAAAAATATAGTGAAGAATTGGGGTTTCAGTCAGGGGGAATTTAGAGAATACCCGGAGAAGAGTGGAAATCAGTGAACGATCCCTGCGAAGATACCAAAGACTGCTCCTATGGACAATACATAATGGAAGTGAGCTACAACATAGTAAGTGTCATGTAGAATAATATCAATTGATGAATTAGCTAGAATAACTCCTGTGAGGCCTCCTACTGTAAATAGGAAGATGAATCCTAATGTTCAGAGGAGGGAGGGGGTGTAGGTGAATTGGGTTCCTTGAAGGGTTCTTAATCAGCTGAAAACTTTGATTCCTGTTGGGATGGCGATAATTATGGTGGCTGATGTAAAGTAGGCTCGGGTGTCAACATCTATTCCTACTGTAAATATATGGTGGGCTCAAACTAAAAATCCTAGGATTCCAATAGCTGTTATAGCATAGATTATCCCTAATGTGCCGAAAGCTTCTTTTTTCCCGGATTCTTGGGTTACAATATGAGACACTATCCCGAAAGCGGGCAGGATAAGAATATAAACTTCAGGGTGTCCAAAAAATCAAAATAAATGCTGGTACAGAATAGGGTCCCCTCCTCCTGCGGGGTCAAAGAAGGTAGTGTTTAGGTTTCGGTCAGTTAAAAGTATGGTAATAGCTCCTGCTAAGACCGGCAGGGAAAGGAGAAGTAAAACGGCAGTGATGAATACCGACCAAACAAAAAGAGGTATTCGGTCTATGGTTATTCCTCTTGTACGTATGTTGATTGCGGTTGTTATAAAGTTAACGGCTCCTAAGATTGAGGAGACACCTGCTAGGTGTAAAGAGAAGATCCCTAGATCAACTGAGGCTCCGGCATGTGCAATAGAGGCGGCGAGAGGGGGGTAAACAGTTCAGCCTGTTCCTACTCCTCTTTCCACTATTCCTCTTGTTAAAAGAAGGGTCAGAGAGAATGGTAATAGTCAGAATCTTATATTATTTATTCGGGGGAAAGCTATATCTGGAGCTCCTAATATAAGGGGAATGAGTCAGTTTCCAAATCCTCCAATTATAATTGGTATAACTATAAAAAAAATTATTACGAAAGCATGTGCGGTGACAATCACATTGTAAATTTGGTCGTCTCCGATTAAACTTCCTGGTTGGCCGAGTTCGGCTCGAATAATAAGTCTAAGAGAAGTTCCTACTATCCCGGCTCAGGCTCCAAAAATAAAATATAAGGTTCCAATGTCTTTATGGTTCGTTGAAAAGAGTCATCGTTGCGT